AATATACTCGAAAAAAAGACTAGATTGTGTAATGATGAAACTAAAAAAGAATACTTACCTAAAATATATGATCCTTTTTTGAGTGGGCTCTATCGTGGAAAAGTCAATTTTTTTTTTTCACCCTCAATCATAAATGAAATTTCCATAAAAAATTACATAGAGATGCTTTGGATAAATAAAATTTATCTTATCCTTCTTATTTCTAATTATCAAGAATTTGAACCAAAAATGGAGGATCGAATAAGAATTTTAAAATTTTTATTTGCAACAAAAATGGGTTATTTCTTGAACTTAATTAATGAATTTGTTACAAAATAAAGTTTCAATTTAAAGAGACTCTTTCCAATAGTAATAGAAAAAAATCACAAAGAAGAAAAAGAAGAAAAAATGGATGAAGAAATTAATAAAAAGATTAATACATAAAATAAATATAATAAGAGATAAAAAGAGATGCGACCACCTCCTACATATTTTATGCCTTCTCCTGCAAAGAAACTCGTAAAGCCAACTCCATTGGTAATTCCATCAATTACTCGTCTATCAAAAAAAGAAGTTAATTCCGCCAATCTTCTTATGCCTTCTGTTAAAGATATTGCATAAAAAACATCTATGTAACCACGATTATAGGACCAATCATATATCACATTTATTATTTTGTCCCAAAGAATTCTCTTAGGACCTTTTTTAGCAACCAAATTAAGGAATTTCAAATTTTGTAAGGATGAATAAATCGGCTTATATAAAGAAGACGCTATAAATATCCCAAAAGAAGCTATACTGACTGAAAAAGTTGAATTTGTTACAAATTCATACCAATCTACAGACTTATTTTGATTTTGATGTAAAAGACTTAAAGACGGAATTAACAGTTTGGATAATATATCCAAATTCATTTCTTCTTGATTGAATTGATTGAAAGGCATTCCTATAGCTCCAATAAACAAGGTAAATAGTACCAAAACAAGCATCGGAAATAATATAGTATTATCCGATTCCTGGGGATAGGAAAAAATTCTTTTAGTACCAAAATGATTAATAGTAATAAAAGGACACGTCATCTTTCTTACAGTACCACCAGTTTGATATATTTTCTTCCAAAAAAAACAAAAAAAAGAAGCTCTTTCATTATTATTTTTATTATTTATTGTTAATAAAGGTAATAAACGCATTTTTTTTTTTAAGATTTTTGATCCCTGTTTACCCCATAAAGATATTGAATAGAATGCGCTGTTTTTTTTACCACTATAATTTTGAAAATAAATATTTAAATGCCCTTCAAAAGTAAGTAAATAAACCCGAAACATATAAAATGCAGTTAATCCTGCTGTGGAAAAAGCTATTATTGCGAAAATAGGTGAATACGACCAACTATCATTAAGAATTTCATCTTTGGACCAAAAACAGGCGAGAGGTGGAATACCACAAAGAGAAAGGGTTCCTAATAAAAAAGCAATTTTTGTAATTGGAACATGTTTTGTTAAACCACCCATAAGAACCATATTTTGACTCTTATCCGGAGAATAGCCAACAATACCTTCCATTGAATGAATAATGGATCCAGATCCTAAAAACAACAATGCTTTCGAATAAGCATGAGTAATCAAATGAAATAAAGCGGCTCGATAGGAGCCCATACCTAAAGCTAACATCGTATAACCCAATTGAGACATTGTAGAATAAGCTAAACCTCTCTTAATATCTTTTTGAGCAAAAGCTAAAGTAGCTCCTAATAGTACTGTTATTATACCTATCAAAGCTATTAGCTTCATTATGTAAGGTATAACTACGAAAAGAGGAAGAAGTCGAGCTACAAGAAAAATTCCCGCTGCTACCATGGTAGCAGCATGTATTAGAGCCGAAATAGGGGTAGGTCCTTCCATGGCATCCGGTAACCACACATGAAGGGGGAATTGCGCCGATTTAGCAATTGCACCGGAAAATAATAGGAAAGCGCACAAGGTAACAAATAAAAAATGAACCTCATTATCATTATTATAAATCAAGTTATTGAATATTTCAAACAAATCCTGAAATTCGAAACTGCCTGTTATCCAATAAAGACCTAAAATTCCTAATAATAAACCAAAATCGCCTACACGATTAGTTACGAATGCTTTTTGACAAGCATTGGACACAATAGGTCGTGTGAACCAAAAACCTATTAATAGGTAAGAGCACATTCCAACCAATTCCCAAAAGATATAAATTTGGATTAAATTCGAACTGGTAACTAATCCCAGCATTGAAGTATTGAAAAAACTCATATAAACAAAAAATCTCAAATAGCCTTGATCATGAGACATATAACTGTCACTATAAACAAGAACCAAAATTCCAACCGTAGTAATTAATATTAACAAAATAGAAGTAAGTGGGTCAATCAAGTGCCCGAACTCTAAGGAAAAATCATTGTTGATGGTCCAAGACCATACATATTGATAAATGGAACTGCTATTTATTTGCTGAATAAACAGATCGATCGAAAAAACCATAACTATACTTAACAATAAAACACTGGGAAAAGCCCATATACGGTGAAGCTTTTTTGTTGACACCGGAAAAAGTAGCAGTCCCATTCCTATTAACATAGGGACTGGAAGTGTAACGAAAGATATAATCCATAAATATTGATATGTATGTTCCATAAAAAAAATCGTATTATTTTTAATAAAAAAAAAAAAATGAATTCTTTCTTGTTTATGATTCATTGACTCTTATCTCTTTTTAATTTTTAAAGAATCAGTCAATCAAAAAAAAAAAAATGAATTAAGTTTAACTTAATTTATAACTGTCTTGACAATTTTTATTTTTAATCACTATAGAAAATAGAACCTTTGATGCCTTCAATCCAATTATAAAGAAGTACCAGGTAGATAAAAATGTGTAAATTTTGACTGATCTAGTTTAGATCATATGTTTGGGCTGGATAATGTATCAAGGTATATACATTAAATTAGATAAGATTTTTCAATTTTAAAGAATTTTAAAGTCCGGGACAGAACTCGAAACTTTTTTGTTATATTATATGTCCATAAATCAATACCTAATGGGGTTGCTAAACCTTAACACAAATTTTCTACCTAACGAAACCCTAAGGATTAATACAATAAAATAGTTTCAGAAATCCCTTGAATGGAATGTTGAAATTGAAAAAATGAAAAAAAAAAATTCATTTTTTTTTTTCATTAATTTTAATGTTTCTAAAAAAATATTACATTGAATTAACTCCTTCAAGCTCGCCGATTGAATAAAAAAAGGTTATTATAATTTTGAGCAAGCCGCCATGGTGAAATCGGTAGACACGCTGCTCTTAGGAAGCAGTGCTAGAGCATCTCGGTTCGAGTCCGAGTGGCGGCATAACATTTTAAAATTATCTATTTTTAAATTATCTAATTATTAAAAGGATAGAATAAATCCTATAATGAATTCAATTCCGTATGTAGAATTATGGATAATTTAAGTATTCCCCCCTTTTTTTTATGATATTTTTGACTTTAGAACATATATTAACTCATATATCTTTTTCGGTCGTTTCAATTGTAATTATAATTCATTTTCTAACCTTATTAGTCAATGAATTCGTGGGACTCTATGATTCGTCAGAAAAAGGCATGTTAACTACTTTTTTCTGCCTAACAGGATTACTAATTACTCGTTGGATTTATTCGGGACATTTACCAATAAGTGATTTATACGAATCATTAATATTTCTTTCATGGATTTTCTCTATTATTCATATGGTTCCATATTTTAAAAAACATAAAAATTATTTAAGCACAATAACCGCACCAAGTACTTTTTTTACCCAAGGCTTTGCTACTTGGGGTCTTTTAACCGACATGCATCAATCTAAAATCTTAGTACCTGCTCTCCAATCCCAGTGGTTAATAATGCACGTAAGTATGATGGTATCGGGCTATGCAGCTCTTTTATGTGGATCATTATTGTCAGCAGCACTTCTAGTAATTACATTTCGAAAAGTCATAAGAATTGTTGGTAAAAACAATAATTTATTAAATGATTCATTTCCCGTTGATGAGATCCAATACATGATGGAAGATAAAAGTATTTTTAAAAATACTTTTTTTCCTTCTTCTAGGAATTATTACAGGTTTCAATTGATTCAACAATTAGATCATTGGGGTTTTCGTATTCTTAGTATAGGGTTTCTTTTTTTAACCATAGGTATTCTTTCAGGAGCAGTCTGGGCTAATGAAGCATGGGGATCATATTGGAACTGGGACCCAAAAGAAACTTGGGCATTTATTACTTGGACCATATTCGCGATTTATTTCCATACTCGAACAAATAAGAATTTGGAAGGTTTAAATTCTGCAATTGTCGCTTCTATCGGTTTTCTTATAATCTGGATATGCTATTTTGGGGTTAATTTATTAGGAATAGGACTACATAGTTATGGTTCATTTACATTAATATCTAATTGAATTGAAGAAAGAGTTTGACAAATATAACCATAGGACAGCTTAACATATATATAAGAAGCTTCAGGGAAGTCGTTGAGAACCTTTTGAATCACTCCATTACTTGAGTGATTCAAAAGGTTCTCGCAAATGCTAAACATATCTGATTACAATTCCGTTTTTTTTATTTTATAATAACTAATAACTACCTATAAAATTAGAATAATTACCTATAAAAAAAAATTAGCTATAAAAATAATTAGATAGAATAGCTTCGACCTTGTCAACTGATAATGAGAAAACGAAATCCGGATAAATACCAATACTGATTACAGGCAGAAGGATAGCAATCGAAACAAATAATTCTCGTGGTCCAGAATCAAAAAAATAAGAATTTGTGGCATTAAACAGCTTGTATCCATAGAACATCTGGCGTAACATAGATAATAAATAAATAGGAGTCAATATCGTTCCAACTGCCGTTACAAAAGTAATTAGTATTTTTGGCATTAAAAAATATTTTTTGGCGGTAATTATTCCAAAAAATACTACCAATTCCGCAAAAAAACCGCTCATGCCCGGTAATGCAAGAGAAGCTAATGATAAGATACTGAACATCATGAATATTTTTGGCATTAGGGTAGCCATTCCGCCCATTTCGTCAAGATAAACAAGACGTATTCTATCATAACTTGTTCCTGACAAGAAAAAAAGCGCAGCGCCGATAAATCCATGAGATATTATTTGTAAAATGGCCCCGTTGAGTCCCATATCGCTTATAGAGCAAATTCCTATAATTGTAAAACCCATATGAGATACAGAAGAATAGGCTATTCTTTTTTTTAAATTTTTTTGACCAGAAGATGTTGAAGCTGCATAGATTATTTGTATTGCGCCTACTATTATCAACCAAGAAGAAAATATAGAATGGGCGTGGGATAATAATTCCATATTTATTCGAACCAATCCATATGCTCCCATTTTTAATAAGATCCCAGCTAAAAGCATACAAGTACTGTAATGTGCTTCTCCATGGGTGTCTGGTAACCATGTATGTAAGGGTATAATCGGTGATTTGACAGCAAAAGCAATAAGAAATCCAATATAGAATAGTATTTCCAAGGTCACAGGATATGATTGATTAGCTGATGTTTCAAAATTGAATGTTGGTTCATTGGAAGCATAGAAAGCGATACCTAAGGCCCCCATTAATAAAAAAACAGAACTTCCTGCAGTATACAAAATAAATTTTGTAGCTGAATACAGACGTTGCTTTCCCCCCCACATGGCTAGAAGTAGATAAACAGGAATTAATTCTAACTCCCACATAATGAAAAAAAGTAAAAGATTTTGAGAAGAAAATAATCCTATTTGACCACTATACATTGCTAACATCAAAAAATGAAATAATCGGGAATCCCGAGTAATTGGCCGAGCCGCTAAAGTAGCTAAAGTGGTGATAAATCCGGTCAGTAAAATAGGTCCTAGAGAAAGTCCATCTATTCCTAATCTCCAGTAAAAATCAAAAAAATTAATCCATTTATAAGACTCCGTCAATTGGATTAAGGGATCGTCCAATTGGAAATAATAAGAGAATGCATAGGTCATTAAAAGGAGTTCTAGTACACATATAAATATAGTATACCACCTAATTACCTTATTTCCTCTATGAGGGAAAACGAAAATCAAGAAACCCGCGGATATTGGTAAACCTACAAATATTGTTAACCAAGGAAAAGAATTCGTGGTAAAGACAAGATACACTTGGACAAGAAAAACCCGTACTCGAAAAAAAAAAATCTATTTTTTTTTTATTATTATTTTTTTTTCGAGTACGGGTTTTTGTCGGTAAACAAAAAATCAAATGTATTCAAGTGGTTTTTTCTGGAAAGTATTAATAAGCTAGACCCATGCTTCGAGTTGTTTCATGCCATAGATAAACTCGAACACTCAAGAAATCTGTTGGACAGGCGGATTCGCATCTCTTACAGCCAACACAGTCTTCTGTTCTTGGAGCAGAAGCAATTTGCTTAGCTTTACACCCGTCCCAAGGTATCATTTCTAATACATCCGTGGGGCAGGCCCGGACACATTGAGTACACCCTATACATGTATCATAGATTTTTACTGAATGTGACATTGGATCTATAATTTTTTTTTTTTTTACGTCATAAATTTTCGATCTAGTAAATTTTTAAATGGATCATATATTTAGACACCAGATGAATCAATGATTTATCATAATTTGTCTATTCAATTTCGGATCGACTCATGAGATAGAACCAAGATACTTTAATTTCTTACGTTTTCGTAAACATTATCAGATACGCTATGTATTATAGATGTCAATTCAAATTAATGAATCTAAATATTTTATATGATTAATACTACTTATTCAACAAATTCAATTGATTGATACGGATTGATTTTCTATTACGATAAATTGACGAAACTATAGCCGGCCCGATAGCTGCTTCAGCGGCTGCGATAGATATAACAAAAATTGATAAAATATTTCCTTTTAATTGTCGACTATCAAAAAAATCACAAAATGTTACGAAATTTAGATTGACGGCATTCAATATAAGTTCAAGACACATAAGGGCTCTAACCATATTTCGACTCGTGATCAATCCATAGATACCGATAGAAAATAAATAAGCACTCAAACCAAGCACATATTCGAGCATCATCGCCCAACTCCTTATCGATTTCGATTTATTTCAATATGAACAATGAACAACAATTTAACATCAACAGATTAGATTGACTAGAATAAGAATATCACAAGGACAAAACAAAAAAAAAAATAGATTGGAATATAGATCGAATAAAAGAATTTATATATGAATAATCTTAAAATAAATGGGATAACATAGAATAAAGTCTGATTTGGATTGCGATTGCCAATTTAAAAGATTTATTACTGACGAGCCGTGGCAATCGCACCTATCAAAGCAACTAAAAGAATTATTGAAATAAATTCAAATGGAAGAAAAAAATCTGTTGATAAATGAATTCCAATTTGTTGACCATTACTTACCAAATCTTGCTCTATAATCTGGTTTGCTCTTGTAGTCCAAATAATCCCATACCATGTTGTATTTGAAATAATAGTAATTAGTAAAACAAAAAGACTTGTACAAATTAGAGAAGTAAGACCATTCCCAACAGTCCAAAGATTGAAATCTTTGTAATATTCTGAACCATTCATGAACATCACAGCAAATAAAATTAAAACATTTATAGCTCCCACATAAATAAGGAGCTGCGCCGCAGCTACAAAATGAGAGTTTGATAAAATATAGAATAAGGATATACAAACAAGAACCAATCCTAATGAAAAGGCAGAAAAAATTGGATTGGTAAGTAATACCACTCCTAGACCTCCTAATATAAGACCTAATCCTAGAAAGACTAAAAGAAAATCATGTATTGGTCCAGGTAAATTCATTGTACGTAAAATAAAAGATAAAAAAATCAAATTCTTTTTTTTTTCATGACTTTATTGACCCGACCAGGAAAAACTTATTTAGAATGGGTTCCTAATTGAATTAAATCCTAAAAGATTTAAATTACTGTAGTACCGCTATCGGACTAATCTCATTCTTTCTCGAAAAAATGAAAATTGACACTTTAATTTTTATTTCGAAATAGAAATAATTATGGATAGAATTATGACTATATTAATAGATTTTCAATCCAAATTAAGCTGCGCTGCAATTCTTACCAATCAATCAAATCCAATCGCTAGTTGGGATTTGTAGCTTTTGTAGTTATTGACCAAACAAAATGAAAAAAAAAAATATTTCAGACTTTTAGATCAAACCTAGATCTTTGTTTAATGATTAAAAATGACTCTTCAATCAATCTTTAATCAAAGGGGGTTTGCCCATTTTGATTAAAGATTGAGGTGAATTCGAAATTGTTCGAATTGTATAATCGTCAATTACTGACATTGGTAAACGACCTAAAGCAATTTGGTTATAATTCAATTCGTGACGATTATAGGTAGAAAGTTCATATTCTTCAGTCATTGATAAACAATTAGTTGGACAATACTCAACACAGTTGCCACAAAATATACAGATTCCGAAATCAATACTGTAATTAAGCAATCGTTTCTTTCGAATATTAGTTTCCAATTCCCAATCAACAACAGGTAAATCTATAGGACATACACGAACACATACTTCACAAGCAATGCATTTATCAAATTCAAAATGGATTCGACCGCGGAAACGCTCCGATGTGATTAATTTTTCATAAGGATATTGAATAGTTACAGGTAAACGATTTACGTGGGATAAGGTAGTCATGAAACTTTGACCAATGTACCTTGCAGCCCGTATGGTTTGTTGACCATAATTCATGAACCCAGTTACCATAGGGAACATATCGTGAATCTCTATGAATAATTTTATATTTGTTTCTTTATCTTGTTTGAGACAAACTATAAATATAGAAAAGAATTACTTTATAGTGAAAAGAGTTGGGAAGAGGTTGTTAATAATAGATTGCCAAGAGAAATAGGTAAAAGAAATTTCCATCCAAGATTTAATAGTTGGTCCATTCTTAGTCTAGGTAAAGTCCATCTTGTTGTGATAGGAATGAACAAGAACAAATAAGTTTTAACCAATGTAATAAGAATACCCATTGTTGTTCCAAAGACTCTACCTACTTTATTTATTTCAAAATCAAAAAACTCCGGAACGGATATGTACGGAATAGAGATATTCCAACCGCCCAAGTAAAGAACTGCTACAAATAATGAAGAGACTAATAAGTTTAGATAGGAAGCAACATAAAATAAACCAAATTTGATACCCGAATATTCGGTTTGATAACCTGCTACTAATTCTTCTTCTGCTTCTGGTAAATCAAAAGGTAATCTCTCACATTCTGCTAGGGAAGAAATGAAAAAAATGATAAATCCTATAGGTTGACGCCACAAATTCCATCCCCCCAAACCATATTTTGATTGTGCCTCAACTATATCAACTGTACTTGAACTGTTAGATAATCATAGTCGGTGATGACATCACTGTTCCCATCGCTATTACAGAACCATACATGAGATTTTCACCTCACATGGCTCCTCGAAGGCCATAAATAAATCTAAGGGCCAGATCATATTATTTATCTCGATATATTTGTAGGATAAATAGGATCCAAATCTATCGGATGCCCCCCCAATTCCAAAATTTGACCAATGTAATTCTGTCTGTTATAATACTAAAATAAAGTACTTCTGAATTGATCTCATCTTTTAAGAATTTCAATTTTTCTTTCTTGAGCAATAACTTAAATCTTTCAATAAAATACTTCTTGTAGAAATACCAATAAATATTTTAACCTATCATTTTCGATTACGAAAAATAATTAGACAGTCCATTATTTCATGAATTATGACACGAATTCGATTTCTATGAATATCGATATAGGAAAGAAAGAAGAAAAAGGATCTCTTTTTTTTCTTTTTCTATTGTAATTCTATTCTTTTTTTTTTGTTCCTATTCTTCCTTCTGAAAAAAAAAGGTAAAGGATTAGTTCGTTCCTGATAGTCATTTGTTTAATTGGTGGATAGGAGCGTACTCTGGATCGGAATCATGGGGAGTACTGCCTGATCATTTCTACTAATTTAAAGCCCCAATTAATATTCTTTTATTTTGGATAATTCTATTACTAATCTTTTATGTATCTTGGTGTTCCTAACCATCCACTCATTTTTATTTTTACTCAACTGCTCGGTAGCATTACAGTAATATATATATATATAAATGATAGTAAAATGCTCGGTAGCATTACAGTAATATATATATAAATGATAGTAAAAACTCACTAAGGTTGATTCTTTGAGTCCGCTTTCAAGCCAGGATGACTAATCAACCAATTTTGGGACAAATGATCTCATCTTCTTATGTTTATTTCTGCTTTACTGTTGTACATAAGAAATGAGTCTCGATTTTTTTTACTGCAAATTTAGAAGCTGTTTTCTTTCACTCATATAACTATCTAATTTAGTTCATCAATTCAAATGATGAATAAAAAAATAAAGATATATATTCAATTAATTTCACCTTCTTCCTAATAAAGAAAAAGGGAATAGGGAAAAATTTATGTTTCAACGAATCGCACGTAGAGATATGGATAATACACAGAGAGTTAATGGTATTTCATAACTAATCGATTGAGCGGCAGCTCGTAGACCACCTAAAAAGGAATATTTATTATTTGATCCATATCCTGACATAAGAAGTCCAATGGGAGCAATACTTGAAATGGCAATCCATAAAAAGACGCCGATATTTAGATCCGCTAAAACAAAGTGATAGCCAAAAGGAATTACTGAATAGCTTAATAGAGTTGATATGACTGCTATGGATGGTCCGATACTGAATAAACGAGTATCTCCTCTAGATGGAAAAAGATTTTCTTTGAAAAGTAGTTTTGTTCCATCCGCTAGAGCTTGAAGAACTCCAAAAGGACCGGCATATTCAGGTCCAATACGTTGTTGTATCCCTGCAGAAATTTCTCTTTCTAACCACACAATTACTAGTATGCCTATCGTGATTCCCAATACAAGAGTCAAAATAGGGACAAGCATCCATATAATTCCATAGACCTCGTTTAAGGATTTCAATCTGGAAAAAGAATTGATAGCTTGTACTGTTGTTGTATCAATTATCATTTCAACGATCAACTTCCCCCATAATAATATCTATGCTACCTAGTATTGTCATAATATCAGCCAATTTCATTCTTTTAATTAATTGAGGAAGAATTTGCAAATTGATAAAACCCGGCGGGCGAATTTTCCATCTCCAAGGAAAACTACTTTGATCCCCTATTAGAAAAATTCCCAACTCTCCCTTTGGTGCTTCAACTCGAACATAAAGTTCTTGTTTCGGCAATTCAAAGGCGGGAGAAGTTTTTTTACTAATAAATCGATATTCAAAATCATTCCATTCTCGATTCCTTTCTCTATCAAAACTTCGAGTTTCTAAATTTTCATAAGGCCCCCCTGGAATCCCTTCCAAAGCCTGTTGAATAATTTTTACGGATTCCGTCATTTCACCAATTCGGACTAAATAACGAGCTAACGAATCCCCTTCTTTTTGCCACTGGACTCCCCAATCAAATTCGTCATAACACTCATAATGATCAACTTTACGAAGATCCCATCGTACTCCGGAAGCTCGTAGCATTGGTCCTGATAAACCCCAATTTATTGCTTCCTCTGCACTAACAATACCTATTCCTTCAACGCGTTCTAAAAAAATAGGATTTCGCGTAATAAGTTTTTGATATTCAGCAACTCCTGTTAAAAAATAATCGCAGAAATCCAAACATTTATCTAGCCAGCCATGAGGTAGATCAGCTGCTACTCCTCCGATACGAAAATAATTATGCATCATTCTCATACCAGTGGCAGCTTCGAATAAATCATATATTAACTCTCTTTCTCTAAAAATATAGAAGAAAGGGGTCTGCCCACCAATATCTGCCATAAAAGGGCCAAGCCATAAGAGATGAGAAGCTATACGACTCAACTCCAACATAATTACTCTGATATAGCTAGCTCTTTTAGGTACTTGAATATTTCCCAACTGTTCCGGTCCATTTATTGTTATCGCTTCTGTAAACATAGTAGCTAAATAATCCCAACGTGTTACATAAGGCAAATATTGTATAATTGTTCGGTTTTCCGCAATTTTTTCCATCCCTCTGTGTAAATAACCTAATATTGGTTCGCAGTCAATAACATCTTCACCGTCTAGACTAAGGATGAGTCGAAGAACGCCATGCATTGATGGGTGGTGGGGACCCATATTGACTATCATAAAGTCCTTTCTTGTAGCTGGTACATTCATAGGGGGTTCCTCGATTTATTTTTCCATGAATTACTGAAAACGAAAAGAAGTTCATCAAAATTCAAGTTTAAGATCTAATAAATCAAATAATAAAAAAAAAAGACTCTTCAAATTAACGAGTTTTTGATTCCCGAATGTTCAACTGGCTAATTAATTCTTTATAACGTACTCCATTTTTCTTTGCCAAATAAGACAGTAGTCGTTGGCGTTTTCCTAGAATTTTCCGTAAACCTCTTTGAGATAAATAGTCTTTTCTATGTAATTCCAAATGTGAAGTAAGTCTTCGTATCTTATTAGTAAAACTTACTATTTGAAATTCAACGGATCCCTTGTTTTCTTTTTTGTCTTCTTGTGAAATAATTGAAATGAATGAACTTTTTACCATAAAATGAAATCCCCCTCCTCCCGCCTTTTTAAGATAGTTTTATTGATCAGTAATAATAAATAATGGAATATTAAATAAGAATGTCAGTTTGTTTGAATTTGGTATACACAATAATCTTCAATTCGTTAGGAATTCCTAATTTTGTCAACATTAATCAATCCAATTTTTTTTTATTCGGCTAGAAATACATAAAGAATGGTATATTTCTTCCCTTACAAAAGAAAAAAAAATGATATCTATATCTAAAAATTTAAAACGAAAAATTGGATTGATTAATTTTTAGATCAAATTGATACATGATTGAATTCCATGTATCAGAATGGAATATGGGATGTAAAACAATGTATATGGACCTCTCCTTGTTTTCATATATTTCATATACTAGATTAGATATGCTATGGGATATATATGACAAATGGACCTTTACCGAATTTTTAATCGTGGACATATATGTATCCTTATCATACTAAACCGACTAGCATTATTGGTATCAAACCAATAGCGATTTATACAAGCTAAATCTTCTAATCGATAATTGGGCCAAAGAAAAAGTTTTAATTTAATTAGTTTATTTTTATCTCTATCAAAATGTTTGCTTTTATCTATAATGTGAGCGTGGTTTTTTATGTTATTATTATTGATAATTTCTGTATTTATATCATTTCCATTTTTTGAATTGAAAGAAATTAGAATTCTCAATTCTCTACGATGTTTAGAGGATAAAAGATTTTCGGGAACAAGTAAATCATAATTATTTTTGTCTTTATTTCTAGTTAAACTTTGATTTATTACAATAGATTCGGTAAAATTCTTTTTATCAATATAGTTTTTTTTTCTGTATCTTTGATTAATTTGTTGTTTTCTCTTATGAACCAATAAAATATTTATGGTTTGATACATAATAAATTTTCCATCATTTTTTACCGACAGACGGGTTGATTCGATAATCAATATTCCCTTTTTCATCAATTCTGTAAGAGTTAAATCTTTCTGAATCATTAGAATATCTAGACTCAGTTCTCCCCTTTGAATAGAGGATATAATAATTTCTCGTGGATTTGTCAATCTAAGCAGGAGACAATATATTTTTATATTATTGATTATTTTTTGATTTAAAGAATCATCCCATCTTAATTGAAAGCATAAATACCTTTTTAGCAAGAAATCAAGTTCTGCTTCCGTATTACTTTTGTATTGCTTTTTCTTTCTACGCTCTTTCCTGTCTGATCTTACATAATCTTCTTCAACATCTTTTTCTTGGTTTACTAGAACTGATTCAAGATCTACTTGATCCTCAGACTCTTTTTCTTCATGATTTTGATTCTTTAATTGAATGGATTTTGTTTCATTCGATGATATAGATATAAAAGGATCGTTATTTTTCTTTTTGTTGATTTTTTTATTTTCACTAACATTTTTAGTTCCATTAAAATTTAAAAAAAGTAATTTGATTGGTATCACCCATGATTTTATCTTATATGCGTTGCAAAGTATCACAAATTTTGGAAAGAACCAAAATTCTAAATTTGATGTGGGACGATCTAGTATTTCTTCATTCATTCCCATCCAATCAAAAAGGTTTTTTTTTTGTTTGGTTCCGGTATCGATCCAGGATTCAATATCGACTTTCTTTCTAAGACCAAAATGGAGAATTCTCCAATCCAAATATTTTCTATGCGAGCTTTTTTCCGTATCGATAATATCATCTTCTGCTAGATGCTTATTGACAGGGATACCTCCCGACATATCAAATAATTTCCTTTTATCTATTTTGTAATTATAAAAAAGCTCTTGCTTATTATTTAATTGGAATGGTAATTCATAAATAGATGAGTCTTTTTTATCTTCATAATTAATGGATTTATATAATAAAATATTATATCTATAGTATTTTTTAAAATTATCTTTTTGGTTCGATAATGAATCTACTTCAAAATTATTTTGTTTTTCATACTGAATTAATTGGTCTTTGTCATATAAATTCCATTTATTTAAATCTTTATTTTGAATCATATGCTGTTGATTCATTCTATTTCGCCATTTTTGCGATATTAAGCTAGACCATCTGATCTGAGATAAATCGTATTTATATTGATAATTACTTCTTACCCAGTTTTTCCATTCATTCATTACAGAATTTCTAAAATTTGTATCTTTTAATTTGAACTGAAATCTTCCTTGGACTCCAAAATAATCTTTTATTTCATTCTTAAGAAAAAGAGATGCTCCATGATATTGAAGGACAGATCTTAACTTATATAGGTTAATAACTTGGACTTGTGATAATTTGTAAAATACATATGCTTGTGACAAGGAGGTTATGTTATAAAAAATCTTCGAGTTCTTATTAAAATTACTAGAATTTAATGCCTTTTTTATAATCGAGATAAAGTGAATTAGTGTATTTTGATTTGTTTTATCAATTCTTTTGTGATTTTCTTTTTTATTATACATATAAATGTATTTATTAATCATTTTTCTTGGTGATTCAAGAAAAAACTGTACATTGATCCTCGGAATATTAATGATAGCTAGAAGGATATCTATATATATCTTTTCAATCAAAATTTTGATAAAAAAATATGATTTACGGACTAATTGAGCATTGTTTCTTTTTAATATCTGTAAAATATTTTTTGATGATTTTAATTTGAATCTTTTAGCATTATAACTTAGTTTGTTAGGACTAATATTTCTTTCTGAGATTAGAAATCGTTTTTTCTTTTCTTTTGTAATTTTTTCTATTTGATTTCTTATTGTCTTTGTTCTGGCATTCAGATCTTTCATTTTTTTTTCTGTCAGTGAATAGTTTATCCAATCCATAGATCGAATTGAAGTGGAAAATTTATGAATAGTCCGATTATTGATTGGTGAATTTTTTTCGTTTTTAGTTTCATTTAATTCATATACTTCTCTAAATCCAAATAATAGAATTGGATTTCTTTTTGATTTTGAAAATTTATTTATTATTTCTTTTAGAAATAGAATACCTTTGATGAACCAGTTTTTTGTTTCTTTCGGTAAATGTAGAAATAGTTTTCTTTTTTCTTTTAAAATTGTTAGAGTTAGAAAACCATTTTTTTTCAACTTTCTAATTTTTTTTTTTAGTTTTTTAAAAATAGGTTCAAAAAGTGAAAGCTCTTTTCGGGGAGAACCAAAAGGAAGTTCAGCTTCCATTCCCCAAACTGTTAAAAAACAAAAATCATTTTTTTGTCTTTTCTTTTTTATTGGATCTTTAGAAAGGAATTTAAACTTAGATCTGTGCCAAGGTTGTAGTCGAAAAGGAAATAGGATCTTTATTTGAATACCGTCTGTTAACCAGTTTTTCGGAAATTCTGTTTCTGATAATTGAACTCCATTATAGGTGCATTTAACATGCATTTCTCTATTCCAATCCTTTAAATCCTCGGACCATTCAGGAATTTGAAATAATAGCATACGAATGATATTTTTAGCTATTATTAATGAAGGCAATAGAATATATTTTCGAAGAATCGATTGAATTACTAAAACACAACCTCTTATTGCTTGAGCAAAAATAATGCTATCCCAGGTTTCGGCTATTTCTATACGGACTTTTTCTTCTCTTTTGTCTTCTTCTCGTCTGTTTTTGATCTCTTCTTTTTCTTTTTTGTCACTTTCTTTTGTTTTTTCTTCTGTATAAGTAGAATCTGAAATTGTGAATTCTGCGTTTTTACACATCCAATTTATAAACATTATTTTCATCAGCTCAGAAGTATCAAAAGCAAAAAAAAGAAATTTGTCTATTCTGTCTAAAAAAAGGGGAGAATGCAAATTTGCTTGAAACAGTTTCAAAATAGCTATTTTGCGCCTTTGTGTTCGCATGGAGCCCTTTATTATATCTCGACGAAAGTCCGATTGTTGTGAATAACGTATCAAGGCCACTTCGCCTGTTTGATCAAAATTAGTTGTATCTTTAGTTTTGGAATTATTATAAGTATTAGAATCAGGATTCTCTTGATTATCAGTAAAAATTACTACACGTTTGGCTTTTCGTGAACGAATCTCATGATCCTCTGCCGCGTTCTCTTCATTTTCACCCTCTTGTTGTTCCAAATCGTCGATTAATTTGTATGACCATCGAGGAATTTGTTTACTTATTTCTTTTTTTATTTCTGTAGATTTTTTTACAATTTTTTTATTCTTGGAATCCACTATAATTGCATCAAATAAAAATTTTAAAATTCTTATTCGATCCTCCATTTTTGGTTCAAATTCTTGATAATTAGAAATAAGAAGGATAAGATAAATTTTATTTATCCAAAGCATCTCTATGTAATTTTTTATGGAAATTTCATTTATGATTGAGGGTGAAAAAAAAAAATTGACTTTTCCACGATAGAGCCCACTCAAAAAAGGATCATATATTTTAGGTAAGTATTCTTTTTTAGTTTCATCATTACACAATCTAGTCTTTTTTTCGAGTATATTCAGAACACGAAACCCCTTATCTAGAACTTCTACTCTATTTATAAACTCGTTACTTAGGTTTTTCTTTTTTTGTTCATTGTTATAATTCCAATGATTATACAATTCATCAGAGGAGAGTTTTTCTGTTGTGAACAGAGACATCTTTCTTTGTATCATTTCCAAAAAAGTTGACAAACTGGGTGGATACGTAAAGGATATTCTTTCTTTTCCATCACTTCGACATGTAGAAAAAAAATATTGTGACATTTCCTTTCTTACAGCATTCTTAAATTGATCGTTTTTTATATATCGAAATGGACGATTCCAGCGTTTATAGTCGAAAAGAATAGTTACACGAGGTTTTTCAAACCATACGAGATCTTTATCTT